TTATTTAAATTGAAATTTTACTTAGAATTTTGAATTAGATTATTAAAGTAAGAGTAATAAAATGAATTAATCTATTATACTATAAAGCTTATTATAGTATAGCATACTATATATCTATTTCTATAAATAATTCTAAATAATTCTATTTATAGTTAGAATAAAATTCGAATATCTAGTATAAGATTAAGTGTCTCTTAGAAAAACCCTAAATTTTGACATAAATAAAAATCTAACATCTAACAAAGATATGGAAATCAATTGCGTCCATGCGTCCAATAGGATTTGAACCTATACTAAAGGTTTAGAAGACCTCTGTCCTATCCATTAGACAATGGACGCTTTTCATTCCAATTTGTTTTTTTTTTTTTACTTTAAAAGTTTAAAAGAATGAAAGAAAAATAATGCGAGATAATTATTAGATTTTTAGAATTCCCCATTAACCATTAATATAAATAAAAAATTCAAAATGTAATTTATTTTTAGTAAAAAAAAGGTATGTATAATAAATACTCAAAATTTTTCAAATTTTATATTATATCTTATTATATCTAATATTATATCTTATTATATCTATAGTATCTTAATTAATTCAGATTATTAATAAGATTATTAATAATTTGAATAGTTTATTCAAATCTAAAATATTCGGACTTTTCTTTTATGCAAAAAAAGACAATAATTCTACGAATTATTCCTTGGTATTCTATTAGATTAGTAGATTAGAATTTAGATTCTAATGCATCCTATATTATTATTATTCTAGACTTTACTAGCCTAGAATAATAGATAAAGCGGGTAGCGGGAATCGAACCCGCATCGTTAGCTTGGAAGGCTGAGGGTTATAGTCGACGTTGATTTATCTTAACGTCTCTAATTCAAAACCGAACATGAAACTTTGGTTTCATTCGGCTCCTTTATGGAATATTGAGAAATTCCCATATCATCGTATAAAAGACGTGAACCCAAAAAATTCATTTAAGATTAATTTATTAATCTTAATAAAAAAAAAAAGAATCAAATTGATATTGATTTAGTATTTTTATATTGAATTGTTATTAATAACAACTCAAACTTTGATTCTTTTTTTTTGGACCCATAACATCTATGTCGGCTTTCTCTCTTACTGCGGTCAAAAGAAGGCGCTTTCTAGATGATCCCTATAGAAGAATGGGGGAGGGGAATTTTAACAATTTTTCTAGTTACTTCGTTATCTATTTCTATTTGAATTGAAAGAATCCTTAGGAAAAGTTTTTTGTTTACGCCGGGCTAATAAAATCAAACAAAACTCAATGTCTCTAGTAAACCAAAGTCACCTTTTAATAGCTATTTCGCTTTAATCTTAAAAAAAAATCAAAGATTTAGTTACGATTATAAATAAACTTTTCTATATTTATCCTTTCTATATTTATCCATGGACCCTTTACTCATACTCATTCAATTGAATGTATTCATTCAATTAAGAACATTTTGTTTCGTAATTTCAAAATCCAATTTATGTTTATGAAGTTATAGTTGACTCTTGGATACAAATTACGAAAATGTATATTCTTCTTCGAATTTTTTATTGAAAGGTAAAGGATTGAATCCTTTTAAGAAATAAAGTTTTTGATCGGACTATGAATCCAATCGAAGGACCCCTTAACCATTAAGGGGTTATTAGAACGAATCACACTTTTACCACTAAACTATACCCGCTATAATCCCATTCATTATTATATAGAAAGGATTTTTTGTCGAGTAAAGTAACTAGTCGTAATTAATATATGATCAAAGAAGAATCATCAAAACGAAAAGGGGAGCATTGACTTATTTCTTTTTATTATTATTATTTTTCCTTCTTGTTTGAATAACAAAAAAGGGGCCCGGCTAGGTACCGACCGGGGCCAGGCCGTGGAAATCAACATGAAAAAGGAGAGCTATTTCATATGAAAAGATCATATGAAATTGATATGAGAAGCTATTTACATATAGAGTATTCTTCTGTAATTTCTAAATTTTTATTATTAATGTATCTAATTTTTATCTAATTTTTATATTTGACTTAAAAATAGAATATTTCACTAGAATTTCTATTTAAAATAGATTTCTTAGTTATTTATTCTTATATATAAAAGCTTTCATTTATTTTATTTTCTATTTCTTATTTTTTTTTATTCAATCTTAAAATTATTCAAAATGAAAGCTTTTATATAAGGATCTAAAACCCTTATATTAATTATTAATGAATAATTAAAAAATTAAAAAACAAAATTTTACACTATCTATTATAGTAAAAGTGTGATAGTAATACTTAATAAAAAGTAGTGAGACAAAAAAACGCTTTTTTTTTATTTGGCAAGCATTACATACTTTTTTTGTATATGGAACTTTTTAAATTTTACCAATTAAATTAATTGGGAGAGATGGCTGAGTGGACTAAAGCGTCGGATTGCTAATCCGTTGTACGAATCTTTTGTACCGAGGGTTCGAATCCCTCTCTTTCCCTTTCTGTTACGTTGGTAACTCTCGGTATTTTCATTTTCTTTCGAATGAATCCCCTTATGTTTTTTTTTGAAAAAACGTTCTTTATAATCGTTTTTCTTTTCATTTTTATGGTTAAAGATGTGAAAGAGATAAAATCCTAAAAACAGTTAAAAATGAAGCAAAGAAAACAATTTTTTTTTATTCTTCACGTCCGGGATTCCGTCCTGGATCATTAGATAGGAATCCGAAGATGAATAGAGAAACAAAGAATATCACTACCGTATAAACAAAAAGTTTGAGAGTAAGCATTACATAATCTCCAAGATTTTCTTTATTTGTTTGGGAAAAAGAGAATAGATTTTAAATTTTTAGAACATAGAAAAAAGATCAAATTTTTCAGAAATTGGGTTGAGTCTTTTATTCTAATTTTTCATTTTTTTTTTTCAGATATTGCGGAGGACTCTAATTAGAATCTTTATTTATACTTACCCATATTTTCTATATTTTATAAATGAGTTGATCTAGCTTTTTCGCGGTTATATATGAATCTCAATCGTTTATTTCAGGGTTCATACTGTAAGACTCATCTGATCTTATCAATTGTTTTATTTTTTTCGGAACTAAATTATAAATTTAGTAGCACGGTATTTAAGATCTTATCGAAAACTTACAGCAGCTTGCCAAACAAAGGCTAAAAGAAAAAAGAAAAGAGGGATTACAGGCATAATATCTACGATCGGTTTCAAAAAAGCGTAGGCCTCTGGCAATTTGGCCAAGACAAAACTGCTTGAATAAAGGGCAGAATTAAAACAGATCCAGATCAAACTAAAGATATTAAGCATAACATAATTTTTATTCTTAAACATAGAAAGATACTTTGAAAGATACTTTTTTTGAGTTATTAATAGATTTTACAATTTTTAATCTAAAAATGACTAAAGTAATGTAAAAAGCTAGAGTATACCAAGCAAAAATTCTTAATTCAATTCTGAAAAAAAACGAATAGAAGAAATCGTACTTTCATCCAATATCTTAATTGAATTATATATTATGATCAATAAATGAAGTTTCATTTTATATCTACATGTATCAAAATCCTATGAGCTATCTAGTTCATAGAAATTTTTGATTGGAATTGACGAACAACCAACAACACTATTAGTTTTTAGTAGTAACGAATAGAAATGGGGCGTGGCCAAGTGGTAAGGCAACGGGTTTTGGTCCCGCTATTCGGAGGTTCGAATCCTTCCGTCCCAGAGCATACCCATATAGATAGAATATAAAATCAAATTTGATTTTTATTACTATTCTAAATATTTATATTTATATTCTTTATATAAATATAAGAGTATCTATTCTCAGTATATCAGAATAATTATTCATAGTTTAACTATATCAAAATAAATCTTTTTAGAATCAAAAAAGATTGTCTTTTTGAGCACCTTTCTGTAATTCTAATTAGTTCTAAGTTCGAAATAGACCTCGCTTAATTCACTTAATTCAATCAATACGAGGTCTATTAATCTAATCTATTTACGGATGTAAAATATGTAAACAAAAAAGAAATTACATTACATATTCATATAGAAACATAGAAAAAATAAAGAATTCAAATAGATCATATAGATTAGCTAGATATCTAAGTGAAAATTTTGGATTACTCAAAAATATGGATAAAATATAGATATCGATAGTACCCCTCAACCAATTACAATTACTTATTTATGATTCCTTAATGGAATTACATGCTTTAGCTAAAGGAGGCATATGCTCAAACTTCGTTTGAGACGCTGTGGTAGAAAACAACGAACTATTTATCGAATCGTTGCAATGGATGTTAGATCCCGAAGAGATGGCAAACCACTTCGAAAGGTTGGTTTTTATGATCCAATAAAAAATCAGACCTATTTAAATTTTCCTGATATTCTCTATTTCCTTGAAAGGGGTGCTCAACCTACAGAAACTGTTCAAGATATTTCAAAGAAATCGGTTTTTTTATGTAACTCCGCCTTAATCAAAGAGAATTCAATCAATGAAATAAAAAAACGGGGGGTTATATGATTTATATATAACTTGGTCAACTCTTTTTTCTACTCCGCTTCTTTCTGTTTGATTCTTACCTATCAATTTCTTTATTTTATGGAATATTTTTAGGTATTACGAGTGTTAGGTATTAGTAATATCATATGTTGTAATTGACAATGTTTTTGAGAGAAATTCATAATTGATAGAAGATGGAGAGAAAAAAGATCAAATACAAGTGAATAAATGAAAAAAAGGGTTTTATAACGAAAATTTCGTCATAGCCTTGCCTTTTTCGTGGAGTATTTTTGGTTGGAATTCAATTAACAAGATGAATTCTTTACGCCTAAACTTTTTTATATCCCTATCTATTACGGAAACACCATTCAAATAAACACAAGCTTTATGCTTGTGTTTATTTATTTTTTTTTTTTTTATTATTAGTTTCATTTTATTTCTATTTATATTCATTTATAGAATATATAAAATAAAAGAAAATACTTAGGTATTTCTATATTTTCATTTTCTTTTAGAAAAAAAACAACTTATTCTCTATATCTTCTATAATCTCTATATATATAGATATATAAGATATAGAAGAATTTGGAATTTTATAGAATTTTTTGCTTTCTTTATTGTATTCGTTATCAAGTGTATTTTTTTCTCAACATTCACACTCATATTGACAGTAGCCTCTCAACCAAATATAATTCGTTATGGATAACTGCATCTATTGTTATACCTTTTTTTTTACTTCATTACATAGCAGGGGATAAGATAAGCGACAGCAAGAAAGGATTTCTGAATTTGGATTATATCCTTTATTTTTAGTTGATAAGTTCTTGTGGTTTTATATGATCCGTTCGTTTTTATGTTTCGAATCAATTCTCCTTTTTATATTTCAGTTTCTTGCTAGTTAAAAAGTTTCATGCGCCGGGGAATTCAATTTCTTTTCTTTTTATTGGGATTTCGATTGTATCTATCCATCTTAATTTTGATTTATTAATTTAATAATATGGTTTATTGGGGGTTGCTAACTCAACGGTAGAGTACTCGGCTTTTAAGTGCGGCTAGCATCTTTTACACATTTCTATGAATATGAAGAAATCAATTCGTCCATACTATCGGTAGAGTTGGGAAGACCGCGACTGATCCAAAATAATAAGGAATGAATGGAAAAAACAGCATGTCGTATCAATGGAGAATTCCAGGAATTTTTTGATTACCAAAGTGATCCAAAACTTTGTTTGAATTCTTGGCGCAAAACCAAAAAAAATCAAAGTCGGGTTAAGTGAATAAATGGATAGAGCCCCATAGCTCAAATTCTAGGGAGATGAAAAAAGCAACGAGCTTCTTTTCTTAATTTGAAGAATTTTCCGATCTAATTATATGTTAAAAATAATATTAGTGCCTGACGCGGGAAAGGGTTTTTCCATGAGTGGATTCTCCTTTTTTTATGAGTCCTAACTATTAGCTATTCACCATTATAATTCTGGGGTGGAGCCGAAGGTGTATAAGAAGCAGTATATTGATAAAGAGATTGTTTCCAAAATCAAAAGAGCGATTGGCTTGCAAAAATAAAAAAATTTTTAGGCATCTTTTTATCCTTTAATGAACATAAAACAATTAGATGGATAAAGGAGAGGATAGAGAATCCGTTGATGATTTTCTCTTTTGCCGAGGTATTTTTTCGTTATCTTACTCTATTTATTATTTCTTTTTTTCTTAACTATTAACTAAAAATACTCTTGTTTTGACTGTATCGCACTATGTATCACTTGAGAATCCCAAAAACCTTGCTTTTTTATAAAATTGAAAATTTCAAATGGAAGAGTTTCAAGGATATTTAGAATTAGATCCATCGCAGCAGCATGACTTCCTATATCCACTCATTTTTCGGGAGTATATTTATGTATTTGCTCATGATCCTGGTTTAAATAAGTCCCTGTTGTCACAAAATGTCAGGTATGACCATAAGTTGAGTTTACGAATTGTAAAACGTTTAATTACTCGAATGTATCAACAAAATTTTTTGATTATTTCCACTAAATATTCGAATCAAAATTGGTTTTTTCGATACAACAATAATTTATATTATCAAATGATATCGGAGGGGTTCTCCCTTATTATGGAAATTCCATTTTCCACACGATTCACATCTTGTTGTTTAGAAAGGTCAGAATCAGAAATGGTCAAATCTCATAATTTACGATCAATTCATTCCATATTTCCCTTTTTAGAGGACAAATTTGCACATTTAAATTATGTGTTACATGTACTAATACCCTATCCGATCCATCTCGAAATCGCGGTTCAACTCCTTCGTTATTGGGTGAAAGATGTTTCTTCTTTGCATTTATGTCGATTTATTCTTCATGAGTGTTGGAAGTGGAATAGTCTTCTTACTTCACAAAAATCCATTTACATTTTTTCACTTTCACAAAGTAATCCAAAATTTTTCTGGTTCCTATATAATTCTTATGTATATGAATACGAATCTATCTTCCTTTTTCTACGTAACCGAGATTCTCATTTACGGTCAAAATCCTCTCAGGTCCTTCTTGAACGAATCCATTTCTACGGAAAAATAGAACATCTTGCAAAAGTATTTCCTAATCATTTGAAGGTTATCCTGTGGTTTTTGAAGGATTCTTGCACTCATTATGTTAGATATCAAGGAAAATCCATTTTGGCTTTAAAGGATACGCCTTTTTTGATGAATAAATGGAAATTTTACCTTGTAAATTTATGTCAATCTAACTTTTATGCGTGGTCTCAACCGGAAAGGATCTGTTTAAACCCATTATTCAAGAATTCTATCGACTTTTTGGCCTATTTTTCAAGTGTCCGACTAAAATCTTTCCTGGTACGGAGTCAAATGTTGGACAACGCTTTTTTAATAGATAATGCTATGAAGAAATTGGATACTAGAGTTCCACTTATTTCTTTGATTCGATCATTGGCAAAAGCTAAATTCTGTAACGTATTAGGACATCCTATTAGTAAATCGATCTG